AAGGATACTAAGAAAAATAAAGATGCTAATATAAACGATCTAAGAAAGCAAGTAGTTTTGGTACGGTATTACCAACAATCCGATTTTCGCCGGGGAATAATTAAGGGTTCTATCCGCGCTCAAAGACGTAAAATTTGTATGTGGGAACCATTTCAAGCAAATGTACATTCTCCTCTTTTTTTGGACATAATCAAAAAATCCCCTTGGTTTTCATTTGATAGATCCGGACTTATTAAAGTCATTTTTCCAAATTGGATACACAATCGAATTGACTTCAAAATTTTGGAAAATACGGATGAAGAAACAAAAAAAGAACATAAAAAAGAAACGGATAAAAAAGAAGAGAACAAACGACAAGAGCAAATCCGGGCAGATATAGCTGAAGCATGGAATAGTATGCCAATTGCAAAAAAAACAAGAAGTTTGATGCTAATAACTCAATCGAATTTGAGAAAATATATTCTATTGCCTTCATTGATAATAGCAAAAAATATTGGACGTATGGTTTTATTGCAAATTCCTGAATGGTTTGAGGATCTACAGGAATGGAATAGAGAACTGCATATTATATGTACATATAATGGTATTCAATTATCGGAAACTGAATTTCCGAAAAATTGGTTAAGAGAGGGTATGCAGATAAAAATCCTATTTCCTTTCTGTCTGAAACCTTGGCATAGATCTAAACTCCGGCCCTCTCGTAGAAATCTAATGCAAAACAAAAAAGAAATAAATGATTTTTGTTTTTTAACAGTTTGGGGGCTGGAAACGGACCTTCCTTTTGGTTCTCCTCGACAACGATCTTCCTTTTTTAAACCTATTTTTAAGGAATTGGAAACAAAGATTAGAAAATCGAAAAATACCTATTTCTTAGTTCGAAAAACTTTAAGGGGAAAGACGAAATTAGTTTCAAAACAAATAAAAAATTGGGTTATACGAAATTCATTTTTTATAAAAATAAAAAAAAAAATAAGAGTATTTTCAAAATTAAACTCAATCTTATTCTTTAACGTAAGAAAGGTCTATAAATCGAATCAAACAAAAAACAACAAAGATTCTACAAACATCAATGAGATAATTCCTGAATCATTGATTAATCAAATTCAATCTTCAAACCGGACACTGACAGAAAAAAAAAATAAGGATATAACTGCTAGGGCAATCACAATCCGGAATCAAATAGAAAGAATGACAAAAGATAAAAAAAAAAACACAAGAATATATATTAGTGCTAACAAAAGAATTTATAAAGATAAAGGGTTGGAATTTTCAAATTTTTTTTTGGAAATAATAAAACGGAGAAATGTTCGATTAATCCCGAAAATATATTTCTTTATAAATTTTTTTTTGGAAAAAATATACATAAATCCTGTTTTGTCTATCATTAATCGTTCCAAACTCATTAGACAACTTTTTCTCGACCCAATAAACAAATTTGTCAAAAAATTCATAAATATTAATGAAGCAGATGAAGAAAGAATTAATAAAAAAAACGAAAATAAAATGAACTTTATTTCAATTATTTCAACTATACAAAAGTCAATTAATACTATTAGGAATCAAAAAAATTCACAAAAATGTTGCTACTTATCCTACTTGTCGCAAGCATATGTATTTTACAACTTATCACAAACTCAAGGTATTCATTTGGATAAATTAAGATATGTTTTTAAATATCACGATTACGGAATTCCTTTTTTTGTTAAGACCGAAATCAAAATAAAGGATTCCTTTGAAGGGATAATTCACTTGGAATTAAATCATAATAAATGCTTCAATTATGGAACAAATCACTGGAAAACCTGGGTAAAGAAATTAAAACGATATCATCAATATAATTTCTCTAAGATTCGATGGTCTAGATTACTACCCAAAGGGTTGAGAAATAAAATTTCTCAACACCCTATGGCTCAAAATTGCAAAAGAGGTTCGTATGAAAAAGATGTATTAATCTTGTTCAAAAAAGAAAATCCTGTTGAAGCCTATTTCGTACAGAATAAAAAAGATAATTTAAAAAAAAACTCTCGATATGATCTTTTCTCATATCAATCTAGTAATTCTGAAAATAAAAATAAAAGGGACTTATCTATTTATGGATCAGCTTTTGAAACACAAGTAAATAGAAAACAAGATAGTTATTCCAACTCAAACACGTATAAATACAACTTTTTTGATATACGGGGAAGGAGTCCTATTCCTAATTATATAGGAAAGAGCGATAGAAAATCTATGAAAAAAAAACCCGATAGAAAACATTTTGATTGGAAAACTCTCCATTTTGATCTTAGACAAAAGATCGCTATTGAATACTGGATCAAGATCGATACTAAGAGTAATCAAAATACTAAGATTAAGACTAACAATTATCAAATAACTGATAAAATTGTTAAAAAAACTCTTTTTTATCTCGCACTTCCGAAAAAACTTAAAATCAAGGTACCAAACCCCCAAAAAACCTTTTTAGATTGGACGGGAATGAATGAGGAAATACGAAAGTGCCCCATAGCAACCCTAAACTTTTGGCTCTTCCCAGAATTTTTAATACTTTCTAATCTGTATAAAATGAAACCTTGGGTTATACCAAGTAAAGGGCTTCTTTTACGAAGGAATCTAAATAAAAATGTTTATCGGGAAAATAAAAACATCATTGAGAACAAAAAAGTTGAATGGCTTATACCGCCTAAAAAAAAAAATCTAACAAACCAAAGAGATCTTAGATCAGATGTACAAAAACGGGTGAATCTTGAATCCCACTCCTTAACAAATCATCAAAAAAATATTGAAGAAGATTATGTAGGATCAAAAGCAGAATTAAAGTTCTTGCTGAAACGTTATTTACTTTTTCAATTGAGATGGGGCGATGCTTTGAATCAACGAATGATCAATAATATCAAAATATATTGTCTACTGCTTAGACTGTTAAATCCAAGAAAAATTGTTATATCTTCGATTCAGCGAAGAGAAATGACCTTGGATATACTGCTAATTCAGAATAGTTTAAATGTTGTAGAATTGATCAAAAAGGGGATATTAGTTATCGAACCCGCCCGTCTGTCTGTAAAAAATGATAGCCAATTTATTCTGTATCAAACTTTATGTATTTCATTGGTTCATAAGAGTAAACATAAAAATAATCAAGGATACCCAGAACAAGCAGATATTGATAAGAATTTTTTTGATTTACTTTCTCCTGAAACTATTTTACCTCATAAATATCGTAGAGAGTTTAGAATAAAAATTAGTTTCAATTCCAAAAATACGAATAAAAATCTAGGATTTTGCACCGCGAACAACTGTAGTCAATTTGTTGACAAACATAAGCATAAAGAGAAGAATGAATTAATTAAAGTGAAATTTTTGACTTGCTCTAATTATCGATTAGAGGATTTAGCTTGTATGAATCGCTATTGGTTTGATACAAATAATGGCAGTCGTTTCAGTATGTTAAGGATATATATGTATTCCGAGTTGAAACGTTGTTGGTAACACCCTTTTCCTATATATATTATATCCTATCCCTATTCGATAAAGAAATTCAAGGTATTGTATATACCACAGTAAAATTACTAACATTATTCTTATTCAGTAGTCAAATCCATATCGTTAAAAAATTGGAAGAGGGAAAATCTTGTATGATCAAAAATGTATTGATTTCGATTAGCTCAAAAGAAGAAAACAGAGGGTCTGTTGAATTTCAAATATTAAGTTTTACCAATAAGATATGGAGGCTTACTTCACATTTAGAATTGCACAAAAAAGATTATTTATCTCAGAGAGGATTGCGAAAAATTTTAGGAAAACGTCAACGGCTGTTGGCTTATTTGTCAAAAAAAAATAGAGTACATTATAAAGAATTAATTGGTCAATTAAATATTCGAGAGACAAAAATTCGTTAATTGAAAAATTCATGTTGTTTTAAGTGCTTATTTTTTTATTCTTTAATTCGAATTTTTTATTTTAAATTTTTATTAATTTCTTTTGACTTTCAGCAATTCATGGAAGAATGAATCAATAAAAAACTTATGACTGGGCCAGATATAAGAAAAGACCTTATGATAGTAAATATGGGTCCTCACCACCCATCAATGCATGGTGTTCTTCGGCTCATCGTTACTCTAGATGGCGAAAATGTTGTTGACTGTGAACCAATATTGGGTTATTTACATAGAGGGATGGAGAAAATTGCGGAAAATCGAACAATTTTACAATATTTACCTTATGTAACCCGCTGGGATTATTTAGCGACTATGTTCACAGAAGCAATAACGGTAAATGGCCCCGAACAGTTAGGAAATATTCAAGTACCTAAAAGAGCTAGTTATATCCGAGTCATTATGTTGGAGTTGAGTCGTCTAGCTTCACATTTGTTATGGCTCGGGCCCTTTATGGCAGATATTGGCGCACAAACCCCTTTCTTCTATATTTTTCGAGAAAGAGAATTGATTTATGATCTATTCGAGGCTGCTACAGGTATGCGAATGATGCATAATTATTTTCGTATCGGAGGAGTAGCTGCTGATTTACCTTATGGCTGGATAGATAAATGTTTAGATTTTTGTGAGTTTTTTTTAACAGGGGTTAATGAGTATAAAAGACTTATTACGCGTAATCCCGTTTTTTTAGAACGGGTTGAGGGTGTAGGTATTATTGGTGGAAAAGAAGCACTAAATTGGGGTTTATCAGGACCAATGTTACGAGCTTCCGGAATCCAATGGGATCTTCGTAAAGTTGATCGTTATGAATGTTACGACGAATTGGATTGGGAGGTTCAATGGCAAAAAGAGGGGGATTCATTAGCTCGTTATTTAGTACGAATCGGTGAAATGACAGAATCCGTAAAAATTATACAACAGGTTCTGGAAGGACTTCCAGGGGGACCCTATGAGAATTTAGAAATCCGACGTTTTGATAGAGTAAAAGATAGCGACTGGAATGATTTTGAATATCGATTTATTAGTAAAAAGCCTTCTCCAACCTTTGAATTGTCGAAACAAGAACTTTATGTGAGAGTCGAAGCCCCAAAAGGCGAATTGGGAATTTTTCTAATAGGAGATCGGAGTGTTTTTCCTTGGAGATGGAAAATACGCCCGCCGGGTTTTATCAATTTGCAAATCCTTCCTCAGTTAGTTAAAAGAATGAAATTGGCTGATATTATGACGATACTAGGGAGCATAGATATCATTATGGGAGAAATTGATCGTTAAAATGATAATGGATACAACAGAAATACAAGCTATCAACTCTTTTTATAGATTCGACTTCTTACTCAATTTTAAAGGGGTATATAGAATCATATGGCCGCTTGTCCCTATTTTTACTCTTGTATTAGGAATCATAATAGGTGTACTCGTAATTGTTTGGTTAGAAAGAGAAATATCCGCAGGTATACAACAACGTATTGGGCCCGAATACGCGGGCCCCTTAGGAATTCTTCAAGCTCTAGCAGATGGTATAAAACTGCTTTTCAAAGAGAACCTTCTTCCATCTAGAGGGTATACTCACTTATTCAGTATCGGACCATCCATCGCAGTTGTAGCAGTTTTACTAAGTTATTCAGTAATTCCTTTTGGCTACCACCTTATTCTAGCCGATCTTAGTATTGGTGTTTTTCTATGGATCGCTATTTCAAGCATTGCTCCCATTGGACTTCTTATGTCGGGATATGGATCAAATAATAAATATTCCTTTTTGGGTGGTCTACGAGCCGCTGCTCAATCAATTAGTTATGAAATACCATTAACTTTGTGTGTACTATCAATATCTCTACGTGTGATTCGGTGAAATCCTTTATTTCACCTACCCTTTCTTTTGAATTCTAATAAGAAAGTCAAGTTAAATAGGTTGATTTTATATTTTTATTTTTCTTTGATCTTTCGGGTTGATGAATAAAAGTTAATAGTTATATGGGTGAAATAAAACGGTTTTGAATTTTGCAGTAAATAAAGGATTGATTCTCATTTCCTATGTACAAGGATTAAGTAAAAGGAAACATAAGTAGTAGAGACTGTTTAGCCCAAGACCTTACCCCAAGATTGGTTGTTTATTCATCACTTCTTGAAGCGGGTTTAAAAGATCGATTTTTTTATCTATTAGCCTAGGTATATTAAAAAAAAGAAATTCAGGTTGAACAAAATTGAGTGGATGGTTAGGAAGACTAAGATACACAAAGGATTAGTAATAAGGATTTTCTAAGTTATCCGCGAGAACATTTGTATACATAAAAGGAATTTGAATTGGGACTTTTAGTTGGTAGAAATGATCAAGAAGTACTACCCATGATTCCGATTCAGAGTATGTTCCTATCCGTCGATTAAAAAAAATAACTAGTACGAACGAAGTAATCTTTTACTTTTTGTAAAATCCCTTTATACAATATACGAGAAAAAGATAAGATCAATTCCAAAGCATTTATTAATTAATATTAAAAAATATAAAAAATATAGCAAACAGAATTCCGTTGATTTAATTCGGGACCTTGTGAGAAGTTTTAACTCTATCCTACAAAATATAAAAATCAATAATAATGAAATGTCCTTATATTTAGCTGTGATCTTTGAGGAGCCGTATGAGATGAAAATCTCATGTACGGTTTTGGAATAGCGATGAAAACAGTGTAATTCTGATCGACTATAATTATCTAACAGTTCAAGTACAGTTGATATAGTTGAAGCACAGTCAAAATATGGTTTTTGGGGGTGGAATCTGTGGCGTCAACCTATAGGATTTATCATTTTTTTGATTTCTGCTCTAGCCGAGTGTGAGAGATTACCTTTTGATTTACCAGAAGCAGAAGAAGAGTTAGTAGCCGGTTATCAAACCGAATATTCCGGCATCAAATTTGGTTTATTTTACCTTGCTTCTTATCTGAATCTACTAGTTTCTTCATTATTTGTAACAATTATTTACTTTGGGGGTTGGAATCTTTGGATTCCCTATCTATTTGTTCCTGACATTTTTTTCATAAATAAACCGGGGAAAGTCTTTGGAACAATAATCAGTATCTTTATTACATTAGGTAAAACTTACTTGTTCTTGTTCATTTCTATTGCCACAAGATGGACTTTACCAAGGCTCAGAATGGACCAACTATTAAATCTTGGTTGGAAATTTCTTTTACCTATTTCTCTAGGTAATTTATTATTAACAACCTCGTTTCACCTTCTTTCGCTCTAAGGTATTAGAGTAGTTTCTATTCACGACTTCTCTCAAACAAGAGAAAGAAACAAGTATTTTAAATTTATACATATTCACGATATGTTCCCTATGTTAACTGAGTTGATGAATTATGGTCAACAAACAATACGAGCGGCTCGGTACGTAGGTCAAGGTTTCACAATTACTCTGTCTCATGTGAATCGTTTACCGATAACTATTCAATACCCTTATGAAAAACTGATCACATCGGAACGTTTCCGGGGCCGCATCCATTTTGAATTTGATAAATGCATCGCTTGTGAAGTATGTGTTCGTGTATGTCCTATCGATCTGCCCGTTGTAGATTGGAAATTCGAAAGTAATATTCGAAAGAAACGGCTGTTTAATTACAGTATTGATTTTGGAATCTGCATATTTTGTGGAAATTGTGTCGAGTATTGTCCAACAAATTGTTTATCAATGACTGAAGAATATGAGCTTTCGACTTATGATCGTCATGAATTGAATCATAATCAAATTGCTTTAGGTCGGTTACCGATATCAGTAATTGACGATTACACAATTCAAACAATTTCGAATTCGCCTCAAATAAAAAATGTATAAACCCTCTGAAAAACTAAGAAAATAATAAGGTTTTGTTTGACCAATCAAGATATTGGCTAAAATCTTCATTTAAAATGATTTTAAAATATACATTTTAAATTCTGGGGTCTAATTATCTAATTACAATGCTCCAAGAACGCTATCTACATCAAGTCACACCCATTCAACTTTCATTTAGTTTTCATTAAGTTTAATTAAGTTAAGAAATATCCTAAACATACAAGAAGTGGAGTCTCTTCTTTTTTCTTTTTCCTGGTCAGGTCAATAAAGTCATGAAATACTTTTATTTCTATCTTTTTAAATTAAATGGATTTACCTGAACCAATACCAGATTTTATTTTAGTCTTTCTGGGATCAAGTCTGATCTTAGGGGGTTTAGGGGTCGTATTACTTCCCAATCCAATTTTTTCTGCTTTTTCGTTGGGGTTGGTTCTGGTTTGTATATCCTTAGTCTATATTCTACTGAGTTCTTACTTTGTAGCTGCTGCGCAGCTACTGATTTACGTAGGGGCTATAAATATTTTAATCATTTTTGCTGTGATGTTCATGAATGGTTCAGAATATTCCAACTATTTTAATCCTTGGACAGTTGGGGATGGAATTACTTTGATGGTTTCTACAAGTCTTTTTATTTCGCTAATTACTACTATTCCAGATACGTCATGGTACGGAATTTTTTGGCCTACAAGATCAAACCAGATTGTGGAGCAAGATTTGATAATTAATAGTCAACAAATTGGAATTCATTTATCAAGAGATTTTTTTCTTCCATTTGAACTTATTTCAATAATTCTTTTAGTTGCTTTAATAGGCGCAATTGCTGTAGCTCGACAATAACAATAATAAAATCATCAATGAAAAAATTTCATATGTCATTCAATCGAATCGGTTGAATTCTTATTTCGGTTAAAAATCATGAGATTTAGAAGGAATTATTTAACAATGCTAGAACATGTACTTGTTTTGAGTGCCTATTTATTTTGTATAGGCATCTATGGGTTGATCACAAGTCGAAATATGGTTAGGGCCCTTATGTGTCTTGAACTTATACTGAATGCAGTTAATATGAATTTTGTAACATTTTCTGATTTTTTTGATAATCGTCAATTAAAGGGAGAAATCTTATCAATTTTTGTTATAGCTATTGCAGCCGCTGAAGCAGCTATTGGACCGGCTATTGTTTCAGCAATTTTTCGTAATCGAAAATCAACTCGTATTAATGAATCCAATTTATTGAGTAAATAGTATTTATTATATAAATTTGAATATTTAGAATATTCAATATTAATAAATAAAAAATAAATAAAGAAATTAAAATTCGTAGAGTTGCTACATTAAGGTATGATCTTGGTTAAAAAAATAGACTAAATCAAAGTATTTTGGCCCTGTCTACTAAAGCAATCCAGAAATAGATTGATTAGAAAAATTCTGATAACTTGTTGATTCGTCTGGTATCTAAATATATGGTTTGTTTATAAGATTACCAGATCGAAATCTTATAACGTTCAAAAATGTATAGATCCAATGTCACATTCAGTAAAGATTTATGATACATGTATAGGATGTACTCAATGTGTCCGAGCTTGCCCAACTGATGTATTAGAAATGATACCTTGGGACGGATGTAAAGCAAAACAAATCGCTTCTGCTCCAAGAACAGAAGACTGCGTTGGTTGTAAAAGATGCGAATCCGCCTGTCCAACGGATTTCTTGAGTGTTCGAGTTTATTTATGGCATGAAACAACTCGCAGTATGGGGCTAACTTATTAATACGCTCTAGAAAACTAGACTTGAACCCATAACCCATTTTATTTTCTTTTTTTTTTTACCGACAAAATTTGTGCTCATAATATTCTTATGAGCACGGGTTTTCTGGTCCAAGTATATCTTGTCTTTACCACGAATTTTTTTCCTTGGTTAACGCTAATTGTAGTTTTTCCAATATCTGCGGGTTCCTTAATTTTCTTTTTTCCACATAAGGGAAATAGGATCATTCGTTGGTATACTATTTGTATATGCATCTTAGAATTCCTTTTAATAGCCTATACATTTTGTTATCATTTCCAACCAGATGATCCATTAGTACAATTAGTGGAGGATTATAAATGGGTCCGTTTTTTTGATTTCCATTGGAGATTAGGAATAGATGGACTTTCTATAGGACCCATTTTACTAACAGGATTCATCACCACTTTAGCTACTTTATCGGCTTGGCCGGTTACTAGAGACTCTCGATTATTTAATTTCCTGATGTTAGCAATGTACAGCGGGCAAATAGGATCATTTTCTTCTCGAGACCTTTTACTTTTTTTCATCATGTGGGAGTTAGAATTAATTCCGGTTTATCTACTTCTATCCATGTGGGGAGGAAAGAAACGTCTGTATTCGGCTACAAAATTTATTTTATACACGTCTGGAGGCTCCGTTTTTCTATTAATGGGAGTTCTGTGTATCGGTTTATATGGTTCTAATGAGCCAACATTAAATTTTGAAACATTGACCAATCAGTCGTATCCTGGGGTCTTAGAAATACTATTCTATATCGGTTTTTTTATTGCTTTTGCTGTCAAATCACCGATTATACCTTTACATACATGGTTACCAGATACCCACGGAGAAGCACATTATAGTACTTGTATGCTCCTAGCTGGAATCTTATTAAAAATGGGAGCATATGGGTTGATTCGTATCAATATGGAATTATTTTCTCACGCCCATTATCTACTTTCCCCTTGGTTAGTAATAGTGGGCACAATCCAAATAATCTATGCGGCTTCAACATCTCTTGGCCAACGGAATTTAAAAAAAAGAGTAGCGTATTCGTCTATATCTCATATGGGCTTTATAATTATAGGAATTGGTTCGATAAGTGATACAGGGCTTAATGGAGCTCTTTTACAAATAATATCTCATGGATTTATTGGTGCTGCACTCTTTTTCTTATCAGGGACGACTTATGATAGAATACGTCTTGTTTATCTTGACGAAATGGGCGCAATGGCTATCCCAATGCCAAGAGTATTCACGATGTTCAGTAGCTTTTCGATGGCTTCGCTTGCATTACCGGGTATGAGTGGCTTTGTTGCCGAATTGGTAGTTTTTTTTGGAATAATTACCAGCCAAAAATATTTTTGGCTGCCAAAAATGCTAATTACTTTTCTAATGGCAATTGGAATCATATTAACTCCTATTTATTCATTATCTCTGTCACGACAGATGTTCTACGGATACAAGTTTTTTAATGCTCAAAACTCTTATTTTTTTGATTCAGGACCACGAGAGTTATTTCTTTCAATTTCTCTCTTTTTACCCGTCCTAAGTATTGGTATGTACCCGGATTTCATTTTTTCACTGTCGGTTGACAGGGTAGAAATTATTCTATCTAATTTTTTTCTAAATGGTTTTCATAACTAAACTTAAAAATACTATGTTAAAAATCATTTAGAAGTATTTTTAAGTAAAGAAAATTGAAAACCACATGGATACGAACCGTATGAATCAATACAATAGTGTATCGATTCATATGGTTCGTGTTGGTTCACAAAAAAATTTTATATGCAACATACTCTGTTGTAGTCGTAAGATACGTTCGTGAATTTAATTATATGTTAAAGTAAAGGAACCATAACTATGCAACCCTACTCCAAATAGATTGACCCCAAAATAGCATATCCAAATTATAAGAAAGCCTATAGACGCTACAATTGCCGAATTTTCTCCTTGCAAGTTTCGATTTGTTCGAGTATGTAAATAAATCGCGAATATGATCCAAGTAATAAATGCCCACGTTTCTTTTGGGTCCCAATTCCAATACGACCCCCATGCTTCATTAGCCCATACTGCTCCCGAAAGAATACCTATGGTTAAAAATAGAAACCCTAAACTAATAACCCGATAACTCCAATAATCCAATTCTTGAATCAATTGTGATCTGTAATAATTCTTGGCGAAAAAAAAAGAATTTTTTTGTATTTTTAAAAGATTATTTCCTTCGCCGATGTATTGAATTTTACCAAAGGTAAATGAATTATGTAATAAAAAATGACTTTGACAAAAAAGACAGAAAATTGTTATGCTTTTTCGAAATGTAATCACTAGAAGTGCTGCTGATAATAATGATCCACATAAAAGGGACGCATAACCCAATATCATCATCGTTACGTGCATTGTTAACCATTCGGATTGAAGAGCAGGTACTAATATTGAAGATTGGTGTATTTCAGTTAAAAGTCCTGACATCGAAAAGCCTTGAGTAAAAACAGCACTTGAACTCGTTATTATGCTTAAAAAATTGTTCTTTTTTTTGAAATAGAGAATTATATGAATAAGGGAAAAACTCCATGATAGGAAGATTAGTGATTCATATAAATCACTTAGTGGAAAATGACCCGAATAAATCCAACGCGTAACTAATAATCCTGTTATACAGAAAAAACTAATTAGCAAGCCCTTTTCGGACAAATGAGATAATTGTACCACTTCATCTATAAAAAAAAGGGTTGTCAAACGAATTAGAATTACGATTGAAAGAATTGAAAAGGAAATATGTGTTAATATATGTTCTAAGGTTGAAAATATCATACAAAATCTTAAAAAATGCGTTGCTTAAATGCAACTCAAGAGTTGAATTAATTATAGAATCTATTTATTCTTTTTAAAAGTGAAAGGGTGACATGCCGCTACTCGGACTCGAACCGAGATGCTCTAGCACTGCTTCCTAAGAGCAGCGTGTCTACCAATTTCACCATAGCGGCTTGTGTTCAACTTATAGTAACTAATGAATAAACAATCGTCGAGAATTTAGCAGTCCATTAAGAGTAATTTTTTTAGTTTCTTTTAGGGATTTTAACGTTCGTTAGTTTAGGGACTCAGGGGTTTTCGTGGATTTTCGGCTACTCTAGAATTGTATTGTAACTAGATAATTCGAACCTAAAATCTCAAGTAAGAGTCAATCAAGGGATATAACTAAAAATGGTTTTGTTTTACTTTTTCAATTTTAATGAACCTTTTTTTCTTTTTTTTTTATTTCAGGAAAGAAATGAAACAAGACTAAATATCTTAAGACCCCTATAGTCTATAGATAAAAAAAGAGAGATAAAACGAAAAATTATCGTATTTTTTCTAGTAAATGTAACAAAAAGTGTGTTGATGGAGAAACTAAGCTTCCCCTCCGGGGAAATAAAAAAATTCACGCAAAAAAAATATTTTATTGTGTTCATTCGTTTGTTAGCAACAAATACTTTTTTTGATAAAAAATTATTTGTATTTACTAAATTCAGTAAAAGTAAAAGGGTGTTAGTTCTTTTTTTACTGAATTTAGTAAATAATCTAAAAGTCTAAAAGTAACGACTAGAAAATAAAAAATAAAAGAGTAAGCTGAGTTTCATTTTATATTTCCTCTAAAATTATCCTATAAAATATAATTAAAATTTCCACTATCTCTATCTAGTGAGTTGAGTCAATTAAAGAATAAATGAGTCAATTTTTGAATGCATTCAGACAATTGCAACTTTATTACTTATTTATTTTTTGTTTGCTGTACAAAAAAACTTTTTGAATTTCCAGTCAAAAGAGATTTACCTAATGAAAAAGCTTTTAAAGCGGCCCAATATCCCTTTTTTTTCCAAAAATTTTTACGAATATTTTTTTTTGATGTAGAAATACGCTTTTTTGGAACTGCCATTTAAAAAAAATTCCTTATTGTTCTAGTTGAATGTGAAAGACATGTATTGTTCAAAAGAAGTCCTTCCTTCCTATTATATTCATATATTCATTCGATTTATTTGCTAATTTATATTATCTTCAAAAAAAAAAAGAAATATAATAAATGTATAAGGTTTAATTTTTTTAACTTTTTATATTTCCTAGAATCGACTTAAAATTTTTTTATTAATTCGTATGCTTATTTCTTAGTTTCCTAAGATTTGACCGATTGTAATTTCTTGAGTTGAATATTTGAAGTATTTAGAAGAAAATTAGAAAAAGAAATAAATAATAAGAAAAATGATATATTTCGGTAGTTTTACTTAGTGCATATCTTCCCTTTTAGTTATTCCTCTCAAAGAGGTAAGATCTGGTGAATCGGAAACAATAAAAATCAATTAGGAAACTAAGAATTAAAAAAAACTTTTTATGCAACAGACATATCAATATGGGTGGATTATACCTTTCATTCCACTTCCAGTTCCTATATTCCTAGGGTTAGGTCTTCTTCTTTTTCCAACAACAACAATCAGACTTCGTCGTATGTGGTCTTTTCAGAGTGTTTTATTGTTAAGTATAATCTTGGTTTTTTCAACCAACTTGTCTAGTCAGCAAATAAATAGCAATTCTATTTATCAATATGTATGGTCTTGGCTCATTACTAACGATTTTTCTTTAGAATTGGGTTATTTGCTAGACCCACTTACTTCTATTATGTCAATATTAATCACTACCGTTGGAATTACAGTTCTTTTTTATAGTGATAATTATATGGCTCATGATCAATCTTATTTGAAATTTTTCACTTATATTAATTTTTTTAGTACTTCAATGTTAGGATTAGTTACTAGTTCTAATTTGATACAAATTTATATTTTTTGGGAATTGGTTGGGATGTCTTCTTATCTCTTAATTGGTTTTTGGTTCACACGACCTCTTGCGGCAAATGCTTGTCAAAAATCTTTTGTAACTAATCGGGTAGGAGATTTTGGTTTATTATTAGGAATTTTAGGGTTTTATTGGATAACGGGTAGTTTTGGATTTGAGGATTTATTCGAAATAGTGAATAACTTGATTTATACTAATGAAGTAAATCCTTTATTTCTTACTTTGTGTGCTGTTCTATTATTTGCCGGTTCCGTTGCTAAATCTGCACAGTTTCCCCTTCATGTCTGGTTGCCTGATGCTATGGAGGGGCCCACTCCCATTTCTGCTCTTATACACGCTGCCACTATGGTAGCAGCGGGAATTTTTCTTGTAGCTCGGCTTCTTCCTCTTTTCATAGTTATACCCCCCATAATGAATTTAATCTCGTTGATAGCAATAATAACAGTCTTATTAGGAGCTACTTTAGCTCTTGCTCAAAAAGACATTAAGAGAGGTTTAGCATATTCCACAATGTCCCAATTGGGTTATATGATGTTAGCTCTCGGTATGGGATCTTATCGAAATGCTTTATTCCATTTGATAACTCATGCCTATTCAAAAGCATTATTATTTTTAGGATCAGGATCCATTATTCATTCAATGGAAAGGCTT